TAAACGAGGTGCTCTACCTAACTGAGCTATAGCCCTTGCGATATTGCGATACACATTTTATCGATTAGATAATTTATTGTTAAGACGCGTATTCCAGAATCTAATCTTCTACCTCTTTGAGGAGTATTGCTTATAAATAATATTCAATTTATAATTCCATTTATCATCCATCAAAGGAAATGCGAGGGGTCCCCTTTACTTTCTCTTTGTCATTTTATTTTTCTTTGTAATGAGAAATAACCTACTTAACTCAGTGGTTAGAGTATTGCTTTCATACGGCGGAAGTCATTGGTTCAAATCCAATAGTAGGTATAATTTCTTAACTTATTAGAGTCCATCGTAGTTTTTAGACTCTTCCTTTTTTTTATTTTCTATCTTTCCTATTCTATTTATATCTATTTATATAATATTGTATTTGGACTATTCGAATCCTATTCCGCTTGATTCTATTTGATTCTATTGAAATCCGAGTAATCAATAGAACTTCTTTATATAGGATAGGATAAAGAAGTTCTATTGATTACTCGGCCAACTAGTTATGCCATCTCATTGATAGCCTCTACCCGTGTCCTAGCTCGTCTGAGAGCAAGATTTGCCTCAATTGTTTGCCTCTTTCCTTCAGCTTTCCGCAAGTTAGCTTCTGCTATTTCAAGGGTTTTCCGAGCTTCTTGTGGATCAATATCACTACTTTTTTCCGCATCATTTACTAAAACAGTGATCGCATTATTTCCTATTCTAGCAAAACCACCCATCAAAGCCATCGTTAACCATTGGTCATTTAAGCGTATTCTCAATAGACCTATATCTATTGCTGTGGCAATAGGCGCGTGATTTGGTAATATGCCAATTTGTCCACTATTGGTAGATAAAACGATTTCTTTCACTTCTGAATCCCAAACAATTCGATTGGGAGTTAGTACACAAAGATTTAAGGTCATTTCTTCAATTTGTTCTCCATTTCTAAAGTCGTAGCCTTCACAGTAGCCTCATCAATGTTACCTACCAAATAAAAGGCCTGCTCAGGAAGACCATCTAATTCCCCGGAAAGGATCAATTTAAACCCTCTAATAGTTTCTGCTAGACCGACATATTTCCCCGGAGAACCCGTAAATACCTCTGCTACGAAAAAGGGTTGTGATAAGAAACGCTCTATTTTTCGTGCCCTTGCTACGGTTAAGCGGTCCTCTTCGGACAATTCGTCCAACCCCAGGATAGCTATAATGTCCTGAAGTTCTTTGTAACGTTGTAAAGTTTGCTTCACTCTTTGCGCAGTTTCATAATGTTCCTCACCAACAATGCGGGGTTGAAGCATAGTTGACGTTGAATCTAAAGGATCTACTGCTGGGTAGATACCCTTGGCAGCTAGTCCTCGTGATAATACAGTAGTCGCGTCTAAATGCGCAAATGTCGTGGCCGGAGCAGGGTCAGTCAAATCGTCTGCCGGTACATAAACAGCTTGAATAGAAGTTATGGACCCTTTTTTGGTAGAAGTAATTCTTTCTTGTAAAGAACCCATTTCAGTACTAAGGGTGGGTTGATAGCCCACAGCGGAGGGCATTCTACCTAATAAGGCGGATACTTCAGATCCCGCTTGGACGAAACGGAAGATATTGTCGATAAAAAGAAGGACGTCTTGTTCATTAACATCTCGAAAATATTCTGCCATAGTTAGAGCGGTCAAACCAACTCGCATACGAGCTCCCGGCGGTTCATTCATCTGGCCATAGACTAGAGCCACTTTTGATTCCGCAATATTTTGTTCATTAATTACTCCAGATTCTTTCATTTCCATGTAAAGGTCATTTCCTTCACGAGTACGTTCACCCACTCCGCCAAATACGGATACACCTCCATGAGCTTTGGCAATGTTGTTGATCAATTCCATAATAAGTACTGTTTTACCCACTCCAGCCCCCCCGAATAGCCCTATTTTTCCTCCACGGCGATAAGGAGCTAAAAGGTCTACTACTTTAATTCCTGTTTCAAAAATAGATAATTTTGTGTCTAACTGTATAAAGGCGGGTGCTGATCTATGAATAGGAGATGTTGTACGAGTATCTACAGGACCTAAATTATCAACGGGTTCACCAAGTACGTTAAAAATTCGTCCTAGAGTAGCTCCACCAACTGGAACATTTAGAGGAACTCCCGTGTCAATCACTTCCATCCCTCTTGTTAGACCATCTGTAGCACTCATAGCTACAGCCCGAACTTGGTTATTCCCTAATAATTGCTGTACTTCACAAACAACATTAATTTGCTGACCGGCAGTATCTCGGCCCTTCACCACTAGAGCGTTGTAAATATTAGGCATCTTGCCGGGGGAAAAAGCTACATCCAGTACTGGACCAATAATTTGAGCGATACGTCCGAGGTTTTTTCTTTCAAGCGTGGAAACTTCCAGGCCAGAAGTAGTAGGATTTATTTTCATAAAAAAAATATATATATATATGTTATATGTCGATGTCGAATTTTTTTTTCGACAATTATCGAGTCTAAA